ATTGGGGTGAGGTTCCCTATAACCATTGGCACCTCAAAATTAATGTACTCCCTATTTATGAGGGGTGACCTGATGAGCGTTGGTGCTTGATGGTAAAGTGAATTAAGTTTATTAATGTATATAAAAATATTAATGGTGATTTTTAGATTTCCTGGTTTAGGGGTTTAACAGGAACATAAGGATTTTTCAGTGTAGGGGGGTAGGGGGGTTTACCGCGCGGAAGCCGGGAGGATAACACAGGTATTTGTGAAGTGAATATTAGACTTTATGCACTTGATATCCAAATATGTGATTTTTTATAGAATATCATTTCCCCCTGATACATGGGTGCTTTGGAATTCAAGATTTGGTTTGACCTTGTTAGATTTTTTTGCTTGCACTTGTATATGCAAGGTGAAAGGAAAAAAAAAAAAGGAGAACCCTATGCATATAAGAGAACGCCCGGCTTGGTGGGTAACGGGCAATAAGATTGACACCATTAACCAGATGCTTTACATTCGGCTTTCAGGGGCTGGTTTCTTAAGGATAGCCCTCGACTTAGGAACCAAATGCCAGGAATAATTCACGAGATGTTACCTAATACGATATCTGCCCCTGACCATCAATAAGGTTAGCCTACTGATAAATCGTTGGTCGGTTCTTACTACATTAAGTAGGACTGATGCTGAAAGTTGGTGGGTAAAGACGGAGCCCGTGTTAGTTGGAGTTTTGTTAATGTTGCAATTGCATAGGTTAAAACAACCTAGTTGGTTATTATCACGTGTTTAGCTTATGTAAACCTTGGGTATATGCTGATATATGAGGGCTTAAATTCACTTATGTTGATAATACATATGATGTACTACTCACCATTGAGATATTTTGTATATGGGTAAATACACAATATGTAATATTATACATAGATGTATTATAACCCTAATTTGTGAGGTACAAACATTTATTGCTGTACATATTAGGGCGGGTCAGAGGGTAGTTTAACTTAGAATCTTAGCTTTGGGAGTTAAGGGTGGGAGTTAAAATCTCCTCTCTCTGAGCACTAGGGAGGGTTTTAACCTCCGACTTCCGGATTACAAGACCGGCGCTCTGGCGCTGAGCTACTAGGGCAGGCTCATTCAAGGGCTTTATTTTCAGCCCAGCCGGCTAATGGGGCAAGGACTAGGAAGATGGTGAAGTAAATCACAGAGGCAACTTGGCCGATAATGATGAATGGGTGTTCTACGGGCATGCCCCCAATTCAGGTGAGGATAAGTATGTCCGCTACTAGGGTTCAGAATAAGAATTGAGTTAGTGGTCGAAAGGTTAGTCCGCGCTGTTTGGAGGTGTGGAGGATTGGCACAACTATGAGGACAAGGATCGAGAATAAAAGGGCGAGTACTCCTCCTAGCTTATTGGGAATAGATCGTAGAATTGCGTAGGCGAATAAGAAGTACCATTCGGGCTTGATGTGGGGTGGGGTAACTAGGGGGTTGGCGGGCGTGAAATTGTCTGGGTCTCCTAGGAGGTTAGGCGCGAAAAGAGCTAGGGTTGTTAGGCCAAGTAATATAGCTACAAAACGTAATAGATCTTTGTACGAGAAGTAGGGGTGGAATGAGATTTTGTCAGCGTCGGAGTTAATCCCTGCTGGGTTATTGGACCCGGTTTCATGTAGAAATAGAAGGTGAAGCACTGTGGCGGGTGCAATAACGAATGGGAATAGGAAGTGAAAGGCGAAAAATCGGGTTAGGGTGGCGTTGTGTACAGAAAATCCGCCTCAAATTCATTGTACAAGGGCACCTCCTACATAGGGTACAGCAGAGAGGAGGTTCGTAATTCCAGTGGCCCCTCAGAAGGATATTTGCCCTCATGGGAGAACGTAGCGTACAAAAGCTGTCATTATAGTGAGAAGTAATAATACTACCCCAATATTTCAGGTTTCTTTATATAGGTAGGACCCGTAGTATAGTCCTCGGGCGATATGCATATAAATACAGATAAAGAAGAAAGATGCTCCGTTAGCGTGGATATTTCGGATGAGCCAGCCGTAACTTACATCTCGACAAATGTGGCATACAGAGGAAAAAGCTGTCGAAATATCGGAGGTGTAGTGTATGGCTAGGAAGAGTCCGGTAAGAATTTGGGTGGCTAAACATAGGCCTAGGAGTGAACCAAAGTTTCATCAGACTGAGATATTAGAGGGGGCAGGGAGGTCGACTAGTGCGTCATTAGCAATTTTTAGGAGTGGGTGGGTTTTTCGGAGGTTGGCCATTAGGTTCTTGTAGTTGAATAACAACGGTGGTTTTTCAAGTCATTAGTTTCGGTTAAAGTCCGAGCAGGAATTATGACTTATCTTGTGTCTTTATTTCTTTTTGGGTTGGTTTTAGGGCTTGTGGCTGTTGCTTCTAATCCCGCCCCGTATTTTGCTGCCTTGGGGTTGGTTGTAGCGGCAGGCGTGGGATGCGGGGTTTTGGTCGGTCACGGGGGGTCTTTCTTATCTTTGGTATTATTTTTGATTTATTTAGGGGGGATGCTTGTAGTATTTGCTTATTCAGCGGCTTTGGCTGCTGAGCCCTTTCCTGAGTCTTGGGGGGATCGTTCGGTTTTAGGGTACGTAGTGGTATATACAGTAGGGATGGTACTGGTAGCGGGGTGGTTTTTGGGTGGGTGGTATGAAACTTCGTGGGTGGTGGTGGATGAATTTAAGGAATTTTCTGTCTTGCGGGGGGATACCAGTGGTGTGGCTCTAATATATTCTTACGGTGGTGGGATGTTAATTGCGTGTGCGTGGGTGCTTTTGTTAACACTTTTTGTGGTGTTGGAATTAACTCGGGGTTTGAGTCGTGGGGCGCTTCGAGCAGTTTAGGTTAATGTGAGTATAACGGCTAGGGCTGTTGAAAGGAAAAATAGAGTGAGGTATGTTTTAATTATGCCTTGTTGGATATTGCTTGTTGTTGTAACTATAGGGAGGTTAGTTGAAATAACTCCTTTTGGGCCGACTTTTTCAAATCATGCTTGATCCACTATCTGGGTGGCAATAGTTTGTCCTAGAGTTAAGTTTAGTTTTGGGGCCAATCGGTGTACGATGGCAGGAAAGAATCCCAGTATGTTGGAGAAGTTGTGGGTGACGAGATTGGGTGTTGTTTTAAACTGTTTAGTAGTTAGTGATGCAAGTTCTAATGCAATTAGAAGGCCTGAGATGGTAACTAGGAGGGCGGCCAATTTTAATGGAAGAGGCATGGTTATTACGGGGGTTTTTGATGGTAAGAAATTTGAGGTAATTAGAAGTCCCGCAATAATGCTTCCTCAGGCTAGTCGCTTGATTGGGTTGATGACGGAGGGATTGTTTTCATTAATAGGGGCCACAGCTGTAAAGCGGGGATGTCCCATAGAGACGAAGAAGATTACTCGGAGGCTGTAAATGGCAGTGAAAGAGGTGGCTAATAAGGTAAGAGTGAGGGCTCAGGCGTTAAGGTGAGAGGTATTTAAGGCTTCAATAATAGCATCTTTAGAAAAGAATCCTGCTAAAAATGGAGTTCCAGTAAGTGCTAAGCTTCCAATTGTAAGGCAGGATGAAGTAAGGGGGGTGAGGTTGTGTATGCCTCCCATCTTTCGAATGTCTTGTTCATCATTTAAGCTGTGAATGATTGAGCCGGAGCAGAGGAATAGTATAGCTTTAAAGAATGCGTGGGTGCAGATATGTAGGAAGGCCAATTGTGGCTGGTTAAGTCCAATGGTTACCATTATTAGTCCCAGTTGACTTGATGTAGAAAATGCGACGATTTTTTTGATGTCGTTTTGTGTTAGGGCGCAGGTAGCAGTAAATAAGGTGGTGAGGGCTCCTAGGCATAAGCAGGTGGTGAGGGCTGTTTGGTTATTTTCTATAAGAGGGTGGAGTCGAATTAAAAGAAAGATGCCTGCTACGACTATAGTGCTAGAGTGAAGTAGGGCAGATACCGGCGTAGGACCTTCTATCGCGGAAGGAAGTCACGGATGAAGTCCAAATTGCGCTGATTTACCAGTGGCGGCTAGAATGAGGCCTATGAGGGGAAGTGTAAGGTCAAGCTCTTTTGAAGAGGCAAATATTTGTTGAATCTCTCAGGAGTTAAGGTTTGTTGCGAATCATGCTATACTTAGGATAAGTCCAATGTCTCCGACTCGGTTATAAATCACAGCTTGTATGGCAGCTGTATTAGCGTCAGCTCGGGCGTGTCATCAACCAATAAGGAGAAACGATATAATGCCAACTCCTTCTCAGCCAATAAATAGCTGGAATATGTTGTTGGCGGTTACTAAGATAATCATAGCAATTAGAAATAGGAGAAGGTATTTAAAGAATCGGTTCATATTGGGGTCGGCATGCATATACCATGATGCAAATTCTAGAATGGATCAGGTTACGTAGAGGGCAATAGGGGTGAAAATAACGGAGTAGTGGTCAAATTTAAAACTGAGGTTGATGTCGAAGGTTATGGTATTTATTCATTGTCAATTAGTAACAATTGTTTCAGTCCCTTGATCTAGGAAAATAAATAGGGGGAGTAGGCTTACTATGAAAGCTGCTTTGATGGCTGTTTTTACGTGGGTGAGGGCTCAGTTTTTATGTAAGGGGGTTGGGCTTAGGGTGGTGATAAGGGGGTAAATGAGAAGTGCGAAGATAATTAAAAGGGTTGAGCTTAGGATGAGTGTGGTCGGGTGCATAGCTACTACTTGGATTTGCACCAAGAGTTTTTGGTTCCTAAGACCAATGGATGAGCTGTTATCCTTTAGAAGCACGAGTGAACCACGGGATTTAACCAAGGGAGTAGAAGATTAGCAGTCTCTAACATCAACAGATTTCTCTCGGTGAATAAGAGGATTTTAACCTCTGTCTTTAGAATCACAATCTAATGTTTTGGTTAAACTATATCTACAGAAACATCAACCTCATATAAGTTCCGGCTTTAGAATTAGGAGGACAATGGGGATAAGATGTAAAGTAATAAGTAGGTGTTCCCGGGTGTGGGTAGGTTCAAGGGCAATGATGTGGGACGGCAGGGGCCCTCGTTGAGTTATTAAGAATAGATAAAGGGAGTAGCTTGCTGTAATTAATGTGCCTAGTCCAGTGAGAAGTAGGGTTCAATATGATCAGTTAAATATTGAAGTGATGATCATCAGTTCCCCTATCAGATTCGGGAGAGGGGGGAGAGCCAGATTAGCTAAACTAGCTACGAATCACCAAGTGGTTATTAGGGGAAGAACTATTTGTATTCCGCGAGCTAGTAGTATGGTACGGCTGTGTGTGCGCTCATAACTTGTGTTGGCTAAGCAGAATAGTGCTGAGGAGGCGAGACCGTGTGCGATTATAAGGATAATTGCACCAGTGAATCCTCAGGGTGTTTGGATCATAATACCTCCTGCTACTAGTCCTATATGGCCTACTGAAGAATATGCGATTAGTGATTTTAGGTCCGTTTGACGTAGACAAATAGACCCTGTCATGATAATGCCTCAGAGGGCCAAAACAATAAATGGGTAAGCCAATTCTTTGGTTAGTGGGTCCAGTATAACTATTATACGTATCATGCCGTATCCTCCTAGTTTAGGGAGGACAGCTGCGAGGATTATAGACCCTGCGATTGGGGCTTCTACGTGCGCTTTTGGAAGTCAGAGGTGTACTCCGTACAGAGGTATTTTTACAAGAAAAGCTAACAGACAGGCAGCTCATCATAATTTATCCCCTCAGGTTAATAGGTGTATAGGTTTCGTGTACTGGACAGTAAATATAGATAGGGTCCCGCTGTCGTTTTGTACGATAAGTATGGCTACGAGGAGTGGTAGGGAGCCTGCCAAGGTATAGAATAAGAAGTAGGTGCCGGCGTTAAGACGTTCTGTTTGATTTCCCCATCGGGTGATAATGATAAGGGTAGGGAGTAGTGTGGCCTCAAATATGATGTAAAATATGATGATTTCTGTGGCCCCGAATGCTAAGATTAGAAATGTTTGAAGGGAAACTAGTAAAGAGATGTAGGTTCGCTGGCGGTTTAGGGGTTCAGGAGAGATGTGGTTTTGGCTAGCAAGGATTATAAGGGGTAATAATCAGCAGGTTAATACTAGTAAAGGTGTTGACAAGGGGTCGGTTGCTAGATAAAGGTTAGAGGAGGACCAACCGGTTTCTGATGATCACTTAAGTCAAGATAAACTTGCTAGGGCGATAATTAAACTTTGTGCGATTGATGTAGTTCATAGCCATTTTGCAGGGCTTAGTCAAATCGTTGGGATAAGCATTAGTGTGGGGATTAGGATTTTTAACATTGGAGGAGATTTAGGCTTTGGAGGCGGTCCGTGCCATGAGTTCGGGCAGTTGCTACTAGCAGGGCTAGGCCTGCGCTGGCTTCACAGGCTGAGAATGCTAGTAGAAGTATAGGAGCCACTGAGTAGCCAGTTGCTTCTATTTGGAGGGCTCAGAGGGATAGGGCAATAAATAGAGATAATATTATACCTTCTAAACATAGAAGGGCTGAGAGAAGATGGGTGCGGTGAAATGCGAGTCCTATGAGCCCTAGGATAAAGGCTGAGGTAAAGCTGAAGTGTACTGGTGTCATAAGGCGGTCATGGACTTAAACCATGGTCTTTTGAGCCGAAATCAAGGGTCTTGTTTTGGACTAACTGCCTATTCGGCTCATTCTAAGCCCCCCTGGGTTCACTCATAGATTAAGCCTAGAGTAAGGAGGGCGAGTACGGCAGTGGATCAGGCAAGTGTAAGGTTTGGGGTGGTGAGTTGGTCCCCTCAGGGTAATGGAAGGAGGAGGGCAATTTCTAGATCAAATAGGAGAAATAGGATGGCGATTAGAAAGAAGCGTAGGGAAAAGGGTAGGCGGGCGGATCCTAGGGGGTCAAATCCACATTCGTAGGGGGAGAGTTTTTCTGCGTCGGGGGAAATTTGTGGTAATCAGAAAGAAATAGTGGCTAGTACTGCGGACAATGTAATAGTAATAGCAAGGATTGTTGTAATCAAGTTCATTATCTTTCCTTGGATTTTAACCAAGACCGGGTGATTGGAAGTCACTTATACGTATTAATACTAGAAAGATTATGAGCCTCATCAGTAAATAGAGACGTACAGGAACAGTCATACGACGTCTACAAAGTGTCAATATCAGGCGGCAGCTTCAAAGCCGAAGTGATGTTCGGATGTAAAATGGTATTGAATTTGTCGTAGCAGGCAGATGGCCAGAAAGGTAGAGCCAATGATTACATGTAGGCCGTGGAACCCTGTGGCGACAAAGAAGGTAGAGCCATATACGCCGTCAGCAATTGTAAAGGGGGCTTCGTAATACTCCATACCTTGAAGGAAAGTAAAATAGAACCCCAATAAGATGGTGAGAGTAAGAGCTTGGACGGTTTGTTTCCGCTCTCCTTCTATGATGCTATGGTGGGCTCATGTAACGGTAACACCGGATGCTAGAAGGACTGCAGTATTAAGAAGTGGGACTTCAAATGGGTCAAGAGTGATAATGCCTGTGGGGGGTCAGCAGCCACCTAACTCAGGTGAAGGGGCTAAACTAGAGTGGTAGAAGGCTCAGAAGAAGCCTAAGAAAAAGAATACTTCGGAGGTAATAAATAAAATTATTACATATGGTAGTCCTTTTTGGACTGGGGGTGTGTGGTGTCCTTGGAACGTGCCTTCTCGGATAATATCGCGTCATCATTGGTACATGGTAAGAAGTAATAGAATATTTCCCATGGCGAGTAGTGTGAGTGAGTGAAAGTGGAATCAGACTGCAGTGCCTGATGTAAGTAAAAGGGCGGCAATTGCGCCGGTTAGAGGTCAGGGGCTTGGGTCAACCATGTGGTACGCGTGTGCTTGGTGTGCCATTAGACGTTTTCTTGTAAATAAAGGCTTAGGAGTAGAACAAAGACATAGGCTTGGATTATGGCAACGGCAATTTCAAGAAGGGTAAGTAGGAACAGGACAATAGAGGTTAAAATCGCTACTGTAGGTATGAGGGGTAAGAGGACGAAGGCTGCTGTGGCAATCAGTTGAATAAGAAGGTGACCCGCTGTGAGATTGGCTGTAAGTCGTACACCAAGGGCAAGGGGGCGGATAAAAAGGCTAATTGTCTCGATAATGATAAGTACCGGGATTAAAGGGACGGGGGTTCCCTCGGGTAAGAGGTGGCCGAGAGCAGCGGTGGGTTGGTTCCGCATGCCAATAATTACTGTCGCAAGTCATAGTGGTACTGCAAGACCTATATTTAGGGAGAGTTGTGTAGTGGGGGTGAATGTATATGGAAGTAGGCCCAGTATATTTAGGGTAATAAGAAATAGTATTAGGGAGGTTAGTAGAACTGCTCATTTATGACCCCCTAAGTTGAGGGGCAAAAGAAGTTGCTGAGTAAATCGGTTGATGAACCACCCTTGTAGGGTAATTAGACGATTGTTTAGTCAACGGGCGGAGGGGGTGGGGAAGAGAATTCAGGGAATAGTTAGTGCTACGGCAATAAGTGGGATGCCTAGATATGTGGGGCTCATAAACTGGTCGAAGAAGCTTAGTGTCATGGTCAGTTTCAGGGTTCAGGTTTAGTTTTTTCAGTACTTTGTGAAGTGGGCTCATTTGTAAAGGTGTGGCCGAGGACTTTGGGGGGAATAATAGTTAAGAAAACCAGTCATGAGAATACTAAAATAGCAAATCAGGGGGCGGGGTTGAGTTGGGGCATGTCACTAGGGGTGGTTGGGGGCCACCAATCTTTAGCTTAAAAGGCTAACGCTACTCCCGGTTTAGCTTCTTAGTGAGGCATCTTCAAGTATTACAGTGGATCATTTCTCGAAGTGTTCGAGTGGCACTGCTTCAACAACGATTGGCATGAAGCTGTGGTTTGCTCCGCAGATTTCAGAACATTGTCCGTAGAATACTCCAGGTCGAGAGGCAATAAAGGCTGTTTGGTTTAATCGTCCTGGGACTGCGTCTATTTTAACACCAAGGGATGGGACGGCTCAGGAGTGAAGGACGTCTTCAGCCGAGACGAGGACTCGGATTGGTGATTCTACAGGGATAACTATTCGGTGGTCTGTTTCTAGGAGGCGAAATTGTCCGGGTACTAAATCTTGGGTGGGGACTATATATGAGTCAAAGCCTAAGTCTTCGTAGTCGGTGTATTCATAGCTTCAATATCATTGATGGCCCATTGCTTTAATAGTAAGATGCGGGTCATTAATTTCGTCTATAAGGTACAGGATCCGGAGGGAGGGGAGAGCGATAAGAATAAGGATGACTGCTGGGAGGACGGTTCAAACAATCTCAATTTCTTGAGAATCAAGGATATACTTGTTAGTGAGTTTGGTGGAGACTATCGCTACGATGATGTAAAGCACTAATGTGCTGATAAGAAGAACAATCATAAGAGCGTGGTCATGGAAATGAAGAAGTTCTTCTATTACAGGGGAGGCCGCGTCTTGGAATCCTAGTTGTGAGGGATGTGCCATTATAGCTAAGTGCTTAAGACACGCGGGGTTTTAACCCACAATTTTGCCTTGACAAGGCAATGTAATAGACTAGTTTTACTAGTGTCTTATGGAAGAAAGTGGCAGAGTGGTTATGCGGTTGGCTTGAAACCAGCACATGGGGGTTCAATTCCTCCCTTTCTCGTTAGTTTGCCTGTACTTGAACAAATGCGGGTTCTTCAAATGTGTGGTAGGGTGGGGGGCATCCATGCAGTCACTCTACATTTGTTGAAGTTATTTCGATTGACGCTACTTCTCGTTTGGCGGCAAAAGCCTCTCAAAGAATAAACAGGAACATAATTACAGCCACTAAGGAGATAAGAGACCCGATTGAGGACACAGTATTTCATAGTGTATAGGCGTCTGGGTAATCAGAGTATCGTCGGGGTATTCCTGCGAGGCCTAGGAAATGCTGTGGGAAAAAGGTTAAATTTACACCGATAAATATAATTCCAAAGTGGATTTTAGTTCATGTGCTGTGGAGGGTATACCCAGTGAATAGTGGGAATCAGTGTACGAAAGCACCTATGATGGCAAAGACAGCTCCCATAGATAATACGTAGTGAAAGTGGGCGACCACATAATAAGTGTCGTGGAGAACAATGTCTAATGAGGAATTAGCAAGGACAATGCCTGTGAGTCCCCCGACCGTAAATAGGAAAATAAACCCCAGGGCTCAAAGAAGCGGTGTTTCTCATTTAATTGAGCCTCCGTGTAGTGTAGCTAGTCAGCTAAATACTTTTACTCCGGTGGGGATGGCGATGATCATGGTAGCAGATGTAAAGTAGGCACGAGTGTCTACATCCATCCCGACAGTAAACATATGGTGGGCTCAAACGATGAATCCTAGGAGTCCGATGGCTATTATAGCTCAGACTATTCCTATATACCCGAAGGGCTCTTTTTTACCGGAATAGTATGCAACGATGTGGGAAATCATACCGAAGCCTGGGAGAATAAGAATATAGACCTCTGGGTGGCCAAAGAATCAAAAGAGGTGCTGGTATAAAATTGGGTCTCCTCCGCCTGCCGGGTCAAAGAAAGTGGTATTTAAATTTCGGTCGGTGAGTAACATAGTAATCCCTGCTGCTAGAACGGGGAGGGAAAGTAATAAAAGGACAGCAGTAACTAATACAGCTCAAACAAAAAGTGGGGTTTGATACTGAGAAATAGCTGGGGGTTTCATGTTAATAATAGTTGTAATAAAGTTAATGGCTCCTAAAATTGAGGAAATGCCAGCTAAATGTAGGGAAAAAATAGTTAAATCAACGGAAGCTCCTGCGTGGGCGAGGTTCCCAGCTAGAGGGGGGTAAACTGTTCACCCCGTACCGGCGCCGGCTTCAACTCCGGACGAAGCCAGGAGAAGTAGAAAGGAGGGCGGGAGGAGTCAGAAGCTTATGTTATTTATTCGAGGGAATGCTATGTCTGGGGCTCCAATTATTAGAGGAATTAATCAGTTTCCAAATCCTCCAATCATAATTGGTATAACTATAAAGAAGATCATAACGAAGGCATGGGCTGTTACGATTACGTTATAGATTTGGTCATCCCCTAGAAGAGCTCCAGGTTGGCTTAACTCTGCCCGAATTAAGAGGCTAAGGGCGGTGCCGACTATTCCGGCTCAAGCACCAAATACTAAATAAAGGGTGCCAATGTCTTTGTGGTTGGTTGAGAAAAATCATCGTGTGATTGCCACAGGTAGGGTGGCTGAGAGTTTAAGCGGTGGATTGTAGCTCCATGAACAGAGGTTTGAACCCTCTCCTTACCAAGCTCTGTAGTGAATTACACGTTAGATTGCAAATCTAAAGAAGTAGGCTAATAGCCTGCCGGGGCTTTCCCCCGCCTCGCTCCCCCCGGACGGCGGGGGAAAGTAGATGGATGCTCGCTGGATAGAGCGCTTAGCTGTTAACTAAGAATTTGTAGGATCGAGGCCTTCCCACCTAGAAAGGCTTTAGCTTAATTAAAGTGTCTGGGTTGCATTCAGAAGATGTGGGATAAAGTCCTGCAAGTTTTAACAAGGGCTGGGAGATTTTCACTCCCGCTTAGAGCTTTGAAGGCTCTTGGTCTTAATGCTATCCTAAGCCCTTTACAAGGTTAACATTGCAGTTACAGCTGGAGTGAGGGGGAGTAGGGCTAGGGCTAGAATAGTAACAATTGAAAGGGGCAGGGTAATGATAGTAAAGTCAAGGCGTCATGGGGCCGCAGCAGTTAAGGTGTTGGGATAAATAGTTAGGGCTATAGCGTAACAGAGGCGTAAATAAAAGTAGAGACTAAGGAGGGCTATTATAGCAGCTAGTGTGGCAGGTAGTGGAAGTTCTTGCTTTGTAAGTTCTTGTAAAATAAGTCATTTAGGTATAAATCCCGAGAGAGGGGGTAGGCCCCCTAGGGACAGTAGCACTAGAGCGGTTAGTGGGGCGAGAGCCGGGGACTTAGTTCATGAAGTTGCTAGGGTATTAATAGTTAAAGAGTTGTTGGTTTTCAGTGCGAGGAATGCTGAAGATGTTATGATAATATATAGGAAAAGGCTGAGGAGTGTCAGGGAAGGTGCGAATTGTAAAATCAGCACTATCCACCCTAGGTGGGCAATTGAAGAATATGCTAAAATTTTACGTAGTTGGGTTTGGTTAAGTCCTCCTCATCCTCCGACGAGTATCGATATAAGGCCCAATGCAACAAGTAAGGAAGAGTCAATGGCGGGGGCTACCTGAATTATAAGTGCGAAAGGTGCTAGTTTTTGTCATGTGGACAGGATTAGTCCTGTAGTAAGTTCAAGTCCTTGAAGAACCTCTGGAAGTCAGAAGTGAACGGGCGCTAGCCCAAGTTTAAGTGCAAGGGCCAGTATTGCTGTTGTAGTCGCTAGGGGGTGGGATAGCTGGTGAATTTCTCATTCTCCTACTAATCAGGCATTGGTAGTGCTAGCAAACAGAATCATTGCTGCGGCGGTAGCTTGTGTTAAAAAATATTTGGTAGTAGCTTCAATTGCTCGGGGGTGATGTTGTTTTGCCATGATGGGGATAATAGCGAGTGTATTGATTTCTAGGCCTATTCATGCGAGAAGCCAATGTGAGCTGGCGAAGGTTAGGACTGTGCCTAAACCTAGGCTAGAAAGTAAGATGGTAAGTACGTAGGGGTTCATTAGTAAGGGAAGGATTTTAACCAACATATTTGGGGTATGGGCCCGAAAGCTTAATTAGCTGACCTTACTAGAAAGTGGTGTAGTGGAAGCACCAAGAGTTTTGATCTCTTGAGGATGGGTTCGAATCCCTTCTCTCTAGAATTGAGGGGACTTGAACCCCTATTAGCCACGCTATCAAGGTGGTCCTTAAGCATTCAGGCACAATTCCTTGGAATTAGAGTTGGGGAGGGAGGCCGGCTAGTGCAATAGGAAGCGCGAGGTGTCATAGGATAAGTGCTAGGGTTAATGGAAGGAAGCTTTTTCAAACTGGATGCATAAGTTGGTCATATCGAACTCGGGGGTAGGAAGCTCGTACTCATAAAAATACGACGGAGAGAAGGGCGGCTTTAGTTATCACGTTTATGGCTGTTACTTCAGGGAAAGTGGGGATGTGGGATGCTCCTACAAATACAATGGTTGAAAGGGTATTTATTAAAAGAATGTTACCGTATTCAGCCGGGAAGAAGAGGGCGAATGGTCCTCCAGCGTATTCTACGTTGAACCCTGAGACTAGTTCTGACTCCCCCTCTGTGAGGTCAAAAGGTGCACGGTTTGTTTCAGCTAAGGTAGAAATGTATCATATGGCGGCAAGGGGTCAGGCTGGTACGAGTAGTCAGATGCTTTCTTGAGCTACGTTAAAGGTTTGGAGTGTAAATCCACCTGTGAAGATAATTACGCTAAGTAAGATTAGGCATAAGCTTACTTCGTAAGAGATGGTTTGCGCTACTGCTCGGAGGGCTCCAATTAAGGCATATTTGGAGTTTGAAGCTCATCCAGAGCCTAAAATAGAATATACGGCAAGGCTAGAAAGTGCTAGGACAAACAGTACTCCTAGGTTTAGGTCTGTAACAGGGTAGGGGATGGGTATGGGGGCTCATAGGGTAAGTGCAAGTGTGAGAGCAAGTATAGGTGTAGCGAGAAAGAGGAATGGGGAGGAGGTGGAGGGTCGAACCGGTTCTTTAATAAAGAGTTTTAGGCCGTCCGCGATAGGTTGAAGTAATCCATATGGGCCTACGATGTTAGGTCCTTTCCGAAGTTGCATGTACCCAAGGACTTTTCGTTCTAGTAGGGTTAGGAAGGCAACTGCTAATAGAATGGGTACGATGTATGCAAGTGGATTAATAACGTGGGTAATTAGGGTGGTGATCATAGCTAAGGAGAGGGTTTGAACCTCTGAGAAAAAGGGCTTAGGCCTTTCGCAATTACCGGGCTCTGCCACTTTAGCGCGCCGTTCTTTTTGGCAATTTTGGTGTGCCCCCTTGTCTGCTTTAGTTGCCTTCATCAGGTGGGGGTGGGGCGTGCCTTAAGCATGGGCCCCTTCTTTCCGGTCCTTTCGTACTAGGAAACATCACTTCATAGATAGAAACTGACCTGGATTACTCCGGTCTGAACTCAGATCACGTAGGACTTTAGTCGTTGAACAAACGAACCCTTAATAGCGGCTGCACCATTAGGATGTCCTGATCCAACATCGAGGTCGTAAACCCCCTCGTCGATAGGGACTCTGGGAGAGGATTGCGCTGTTATCCCTAGGGTAACTCGGTCCGTTGATCGGCGTTCGCCGGATCATTTTTGGTCAGAAATTCTGGTGCTTAGAGCTGTAGCTCTCGGCTGTGGGGGCAGTGCCCCCAGTCCACATGGGGGCTTTATTTTCCCCCGCGGTCGCCCCAACCAAAGACATATGGGCTAGGGGTCACTGCGTTTCCACTTATTAATTTAGGGTTACGTGACGTGATCTGCCTGGTGTCTAAAGCTCCATAGGGTCTTCTCGTCTTATGTACTTATGCCCGCTTCTGCACGGACAGATCAATTTCATTGACTTGGGAGAGGAGACAGCTAAGCCCTCGTGATGCCATTCATACAGGTCTTCGTTTAAAAGACAAGTGATTGCGCTACCTTCGCACGGGCAAAATACCGCGGCCGTTAAACCCATAGTCACAGGGCAGGCGGGACCTCTTATGCTTTGATTTGCAAGAGGCGATGTTTTTGGTAAACAGGCGAGGCTTGTGTTTGCCGAGTTCCTTCTCTTCCTTTGGGTCTTTCCCTGTGGGCACTCCTGTGTGGGGTTAACGATTTGTTTTGTAGGTTTTTCTTGGTGTTTACTCTGGCCTACAGTTCCCTCTTGGCTTGGGTTCGTTATTTGTCGGTGGTGGGTCCGGTCCGACTTACACATGTGCTGGGAGAGAGTTATTCTCTCTTATTACTCATTCTAGCATAATCTCTTCCATGGTGGCATGGAGCGGCTTAGTACGGTTAGGGGGGTGGGATTTCTTATCAGGATAAGAGGTTTATATCTGTCTGAGCTTTAACGCTTTCTGTGCAGGTGGCTGCTCTTAGGCCCACTGTAACAGGTTACCTTATTAATTATGATCCTTAGCCGCCTGTAAAGGTTGTGTCCTTGTTCAAAGGAGCTGTACCTCCTTTGATTAACTCTCTTGGTTTCTTTGGGACAAGGTTAGTTTTACCTTGGGGTCTTAAGAAAGCCAGGGGGCTGAACTTCTATTCATTTCCTAAGCAACCAGCTATAACTAGGCTCGATAGGTTTATCACCTCTACTCGGGGCTCGTCCCACTCTTTTGCCACAGAGACGGGTTGGCCCTATAATAGGCTGTCCCGGAGTAGCTCGTCTAGTTTCGGGGGCCTGAACTAAAGTTCTCTTTGCTCTGGTTTGCTGGCTAAATCATGATGCAAAAGGTACGAGATTTAATCTCTGCTTTTCTAGGCTTAAATGGGTTGTTTCATTTCTCTTTCAGCTTTCCCTTGCGGTACTTTTTCTGTTGCTCAATTATCTCCTTTTCTGTCGCCCGTACTAAGGTGGAAAAATGGTTTGTTGACTTAATTTTAAGTTTTGTGGGGTTATTTATGTTGTGGTGTTAGACCAAATGTGTTGGCTAGCTAGTCAGCTCAGGGTGACCCGATTTGCACGGATGTCTTCTCGGTGTAAGGGAGGTGCTTTCCTATTTTAGCTACACTCTGGTTATTCCAAGCGCACCTTCCGGTACACTTACCATGTTACGACTTGCCTCCCCTTTGTTTGGTTAACTTCTTAGTTAGAAGGATAAATTAAACTTGGGGAGAGTGACGGGCGGTGTGTGCGCGCCTCAGAGCCAGTTTCAAGAGAACTCTCTGTTTTCTATTTACTGCTAAATCCACCTTCGGACGTTGGTTTCACAACGTGGTTCGTAGTGCTCTAATTTAGAGAATGTAGCCCATTTCTTCCCACCCCATGCGCTACACCTCGACCTGACGTTTTGGGTTTTGCCCATTTTGCTTACTATAGGGCCTTCACAGGGTAAGCTGACGACGGTGGTATATAGGCGGGGAAAACAAGAGGTGGTGAGGTTGAACGGGGGTTATCGGTTCTAGAACAGGCTCCTCTAGGTGGGTCTGAGGCACCGCCAAGTCCTTTGGGTTTTAAGCTGGCGCTTGTAGTTCCCTGGCGGATATCAGTTGTATTTTTCTATCAAAGTTTACGGCTAGGCATAGTGGGGTATCTAATCCCAGTTTGTGTCGTAGCTGTCGTGGATTCGGGTATAATTAAAGCTGCTTTCGCAGTAGGTCTTCGTGCCTCCAGGTGCGTATGACGGCTGAGGGGGTGTTCGGCTTTATTAAACATTTTTTCGTAACCACTCTTTACGCCGGTATTTATCAACTAGGGCCTCTCGTATAACCGCGGTGGCTGGCACGAGTTTTACCGGCCCTCTTAACCTTAACTAAGTCAAGCTTTCGCTTATGGCTTAATATCTATCACTGCTGAGTTTCCTTGGGGGTGTGGCTTAGCAAGGCGTCTTGGGCTGCCTGGGCGCGCCTGATGCCGGCTCCTCGTCCCCGGGCAGGGGATTAAGGGCATCCTCACAGGAGTGCGGAGACTTGCATGTGTAAGTTCAGTTAAAGCTGATAGTAAAGTCAGGACCAAGCCTTTGTGCCTGCGGGACTTTTTAGGGTCCATCTTAACAGCTTCAGTGTTATGCTTTAATTAAGCTACGCCAGC